ATTGAACAGGTCTTCTCTAGGGATTAAAGATGCAACCTTTTCAAAAGCAGAAACTCTCCTGCATGGCCATGGTTTTGTCCAAACTATTGATTCTTTTCAAGTTATCATATCAAACAAAAAGGGGTTCTCTTAACATGATTATATGGGCGAATGTGAAGAATCAAGAACCTTGGCGCTTATGCTTTATCCTGAGAAAACATTTCTCAATAGAATATATTCAATATATATTTTGTTCAAATTCATCATGTGAAGAGGGAAGCGAACATTGTTTTGACTCATAGCTCAAAGAGGACTAGCATGAATAAGCCAGCTTCAACACCACCTAGACTCTTAATCATAGACAGACTTACACTGACCTCAACATAAAAGGATGAACCTGGTCTGTTTATTTTATTTGTACGCATTGGCTTCACTCACTCCTAACCCCCCTAGACACTGCAAAGAACACAGAAGAAAAACAGCCAGGTCAAGGCTGTACAAGGGAACGAGAAAGGGGTTTGATAAGAAAGAGTTTGGGAATGTCCCGCTTAGTTAACACAAACATCGAGTTTAGAGTCGGGGCAGCATGGATACGAGACTCTTGAAGTGAAGTTTGGAATCATTGTGGTTTTCTATCTTCAGATTACCAAATGTTCAAATCACCAAGGCCTTTCAGCGATTTGACGCACCCCTCTAAGCTAGACGCTTCACCTACCTGACCTCAAAGAGAATAGAATGAGTCGCCCTAGCTTAGCTCTTACTAAGAGTTTGAATGGCTCTGTAGGATAGTGGGGCGAATGAATTGCATTAGTGTGATTTGGCTAGCTGAATCGCCCAGCGAACCCCCTTGCCATCTTAAAAAAAGCGGACCCGCGCGCGCATCTTCAAGCAATCGGGGGGGCCGAGTACATAGACGAGGCGGTCACGGGAATGAAAGCCCATTCCCTCGTGCGGTTGAACATAAAAGGTGAAATCTTGTGAAAGCGTAGCGTAGGCGAAAGCTGGCAGCCCGCCCAGGCCCAGAGTTTGACCTTCTCCGGCCCTGGCCCACTTTACTTCTCCCAGCAGGCAACAACACTGGGAGAAAGACGATCAGGATCTCACGTGTGGCAGATGTTGGAACAAACTCCGAATCAAAGAGGTACCTACCTAGAAAGGAAACTCACCCCTCACTGGTAAAAGAGAAGAGAGGAAGGACCAATTGAAGGCCCCGGGGCCGGAATGCGGTAGGGTCTTCAAGCCCCATGCTCGATTCTCGAGATTCATGGGCCATCTCGCGAAGATCTTCGATCCTTCGCCATCGCGAGAATATAGCGATCGAAGAGCTATCGCTCAGCTGCTTCGCGTATTACGAAAGCCGTATTGCCCGAAGGGCAGCGGCAGCAGTGTGGTTCCGGGGGCCGTCGCTAGATTGAGATCTGCAGGGTGGACAAGGCTACACAAGTTTGCTTCTTACTGCTCCAAGATATGGGGCCATTATTAAGCATAAAGGCATACCCTTTTGTTGATTTGCGCTCATCTAGGTCACCTCCCCAATCAGCATCACTCTAACCGACTAGGCGCAAATCCTTACCCGGATAGCATAGCATGTAATCTGCTGTTCCTTTCAGGTACCTCAATATCCTACCATCTTCCAGTGCGCAGGTCCTGGGTTCGTCTGAAAAAAGCTGAAAGCCCAAGAGCCTAAGAAATCTCGGGCCGTGTACACATCATAGCATACATCAGGCTTCTTACTGCGCTGGAATAGGGAACTCTTTACATCTTCTCTCTTTCTTCTGGGGTCTTAGGACCGGCTTAGGCCCACATTCTTTTCCACAGGAGTCTCTATAGGTTTACTTACTATTTCGCATTTGGTATCGTTCAAGCAGCTTCTTTCTTGATGTAAGTCTCTTGAAACAAACTAAGAAGTCTCTTAGATCGATCTCTGACGATCTTGACACCAAGCACATAGCTAGCTTCACCCATGTCATCTCAAAGTTGGAGGACAACTACTGATTAGTGGCATTTATCAATTCCTTGTCATTTCCAGCCAGTAGTATGTCGTCAACATACAAAGAAAGGATCACGAAACTACCCTTGGACCCTTTCACATACACACACAATAGGCCTCCTCCATCATCGTAAACCCATCTGCTAAGATGGCTCGAGAAAATCAAATCTAAGGGCCTGGACGCCCGCTTTAAGCCATAGATTTCTCCTTTGAGCTTGCATACTTTGCGCTCCTGTCCATCAGAGCCACAAAGCCGACGGGTTGGTCCATATAGATCTCTTCATCAAGATCCCCATTAAGAAATGAAGTTTGAACATTTGGTAGAGCTCGTCATCCATATGTGCGAGAATGGCTAGAATGAGCCTAATCGAGACGAGTCTAAGAACTGGAGGGAATGTATCCTCATAATCGATTCTCTCCTTTTTTAAAGCCCTTAGCCACAAGGCGAGCCTTATACCTTTCAATAGATCCGTCCACCTTGCGTTTAATCTTAAGAACCCATTTCTTACTGATTGTCTGAGGTTCTGGCAGAAGGTCAACCAAGTCCCAGACTTGATTGACTTTCATCGATTTCATCTCGTCCTGCATTGCTTGAATCCACTCCCTAGAAGCAGGCCTTGCGAGAGCCTCTTAAACAGTCTTCGGCTCCTCTTCATCTACCGGAGCTAGCATGAAGGCCTCTCCCTCAATCTCAAATCGACGACGAGGGATTCTACCACGCTCACTTTTACGTAGCTGAGCTTGTTCTTTATCCTGCTCCATTGGAGTTGGTTCATTGAGTGTGTCGCTCCACTTGCCCCAGGAGGCTTAGGGCTTCGTTCCTCTTCCTCAACTGGTTGACTAGGTGCGCCAAGATCTTCCATTTCAAAAAACTGGAAGTAATTAGTAACCTCGCCTCTGCTAGGAAAATCCCCCTTTAAGTTTGAGAATTAAGAAGGTTACATCTCGTGACTCAATTTCTCTCACACTTCCGTCAGCTTCTTCACCAATGAACACATAGCCCTTCCCTTGGAATGGGATATCTGAAAAAGTTAGAAAGAGACACTTTCTCTTTTCCCTCTAGGGCCTAACTTCCCATGCTTATGAGAAGGAGTGTGAACGTAAGCTGACGAACCCCATGGTCTAGATTAGATTACCCAAATAAGGCTTTTCGCCGGTCCACAACACATAAGGGGGAAAGGAAGGTAGGTCAGATTCCCACCTCATCCTTGGCTTGGGCTAACTGTCGTTGACTTCTATTTTGACTCCTCCGAATCTTCTTAGTCAAATCTTCACCTCCGAAACTTGAACTTGCTTTCCCACCACCTTCTAATCAGAGGAAAAACCCGAGGAAGGCAATGAAACTTGGCAGCTCAAAATTCACTATTTTCGGACTTATATTAATATTCCCCACATTTGGCACCAATGCCCTAACTCAATGCTAGGTCCGGATCGCCTTTTGCCGGTTCCTTTTTCTTTAGTTTAGCACCTTTCGCTCAGCCGGATGATGCAGATATGCCGACATTTGCTATTGGGTAGTCCCTCGATTTCGAGTCGGAGATTGCCGGGTGTGCGCTTCTAGCTCGTAAATTACCTTAAGTATGCTGACAGGGTCGGATGCCCTTGGGCAATATGCCAAAGAATAAGATTCTCACTCTGGAGTCCCGAGCTTCTTGAAGCCCGGATTTCGCTACACCTTCTTCTACTAGTCCCAGTTTAAGGTCCCGGCCCTATTACGCCAACAGCTCCCACTCGCGAAACATATGCTATATCAGGATTTTATCCATCAGACACCAAGCAAAGCACCTCTCCTTTTTCGCCCAGAGACTACGATTTCAATGATGCCACTTTTTTTTAGGTCTATCAAGCTTAGCCTTTAGAGCGAGGATTGGGCGAACTCAAATCAGAATACCTTTCGCTTCTTCTGTCAGCTAATTCAACAATGTCAGCTATTGCCCTTGGGAGAGTTCTGCCTTCTAGGCTTTCTTCCTTAATCAGGAAAAACCTTTACGCGGTGAGCCAGGTATGAATAAAATAAAAAAAGTGAATTCGGATCGCCACCTTCTCTCCTTGGTTCCGAGATTGTAAGGATTTCTGCCCTCTTTAATTCAAAATGAAACCGGCATACTGAAATCGATTGCACAAAGGGGCTTTTCTTAAAAAAGGACTTCGTTGACAAATCTATTGGTTACATCTCGCGTACTTGCCCATCTTACTTATCTGGGGTGACCTACTTCTACTTACGCTGATTCCAAATCTACTCCCATTCCTCAAAGCCCGGCAGCAGAGTCAACCCCTCCTTCGGTCGGTTCATGAGCTGCCAAAAGCGAACTCTACGCTCGGTAGCTACCGGAAGTTGCTTCGCTCCCCAACTCGTCTAAGTCAACTGATGCCATGGGTCATTCCCTTGTTTACGAAACTGGGCTATGAAAAGCATCGAGAAAGAAGAGTGGAACAACTACCTTCCCAGGGCAAGACTCAACCAAATAGGTAGAGTCTTCCCCCGGGCTGCCTCCAATCGAATACCCAAAACAGAAGATAGCTCTTGCCTCACAAGAGCTGGAGTCTTTCTGCTAAAAAAGATAGAAGACCTTTCAATGTTTATTTCCTGCCCCGAGAGCTTCCCGGGAGGATGCTATGAATGGTCTGTTCATTCTTCCTATCTGCCTTGCAGAAAAGAAGTGTGTCATCTGCAAAGAATAGATGGGACATCGAAGGACAGCCTCTTGCAATTTGAATACCCTCAAGCAAGTCTTCCGTCTCTGCTTTTGAAAGTAAACAGGAAAGAGCTTCTTTTCAAAAAAACAAAAAATAGGGTGATATTGGACCCCCCTGTCTAATTCCTCGTTCTGGTGAGAATTAGCGGGTCTGAGCCCTGTGGAGGATCAACCAAGAGAGGTACGAAGAGCTGGTGCTCTAACCTGATGCAGAAGCATGGTCTTCAGATCCGGGCTGCGGAATGAGATACCAAGGTAAGAAAACTCTCATCTTCGGGGGGCAGTCCCTGCAAAAAAAATATGGAGAGTAATCTCCCGGGAACTCAACGGTAAAC